CAACCAACAAGAATCCTAATGAACCTAAAAAAAGGATAACAGCCCAGCAGAAATTACTTGTTTTTCGAGCCCCCGTTATAGGTTCTATCCATATATGTTCTGATCGACAACTCATACTTGATCCAGTTGATTTTTTTGGAATTGAGAGAATACCCCAAATGAATTTGACTTTAGTCCTTTTGTTTCCGAAGTAACTCGCATCAACTAGCACTAGTTTGATGTGACCCTTTAGGAGTAATTCATTAAATTCGTTAGATCTAAACTAATAACATACCCTTCGTATGATCTCACTAAAGATAGCCAAATAGATAGACCAACTTTACAGTTCAGCTATCCGTCGATTCGGGTCTATTTGAAAATAGCTAGAATCCATTGACCCCTATAGCATTTTATGGAGACATAAGAGTTTTTCGGCGGAAGCCGCTTATACTATACCATATTTTGCTAAATGGATATCTGTGTTATGATACAAACGTCAGTTTTGAAAAAAAAAAATAGATGAGATTTTGTGCCATCGGCTCTAAACAATCTTGTTTTTTTGAACATGAAGAAATAAAGAAGCCATTGCGATTGCCGGAAATACTAGGCCTACTAAAGGCACCAAAACAGAGGGAAAGTTAAGAGTTGTCATAGAATGGGTACCTCGATTTACTATTTGTACCTGTTATTATTATTTATATTTTATATTTATTATTTATAATATAAAGATATCTTATTATATATAAAGATATCTTATTATAATTTGATAATTCTAAATTGGAATTATTATTATTACTTAATATGTATTAAGTATAAATCTAAGTATCTATCTAAGTGAGTATATAATGTAGTTTTTCATCTTTCTACATGAAAGATTTGAAAGGATATGGATGAGATATTATTTTTTGCTCTTGTCTTCGAATTTTATTTACTAAACAAAAAGTTTCTTAAAAATGAATTAGATTCTATTTATATTCAATATTGAATATATTGAAGGGTTTGTTAGAATCCCATCCAGCAGGGATTCTTAGTCAAAATAGGATTATCGTAAGATATAGAAAAATAAAAAATTCTATATTTTATAGATTTTCATTATATATGACGAGAAGAGTAGATTTTTTTGATTTGCCTAATTTCACGAAAATAAGAATTTCATTTCTTGATCACTAATCAGGAATATAGAAAAAGGGGCGGATTTTCTGTGACTTTTGATTCTTTATATAATTAGATCTTATGTCAACAAAGAAAACCCCATTCGTCTAATTTTGACTTGGATTCCGATAAACTAATTACTTTTTTGCTCAAAATAATTGAACTTAATGTTCTAATTTTGATTCAAAGGAAAGAAAGTGTGGAGTTGAAATAACTCACTCAGAACGCTTTTTAAAGGATTACGTGGTACGATTAGATCGAATAAGCCCTTCTGGAATAAATACTCAGCCGCTTGTGAACCCTCGGGTACTGTTTTATTCAATGTTTGTTCAATTACTCTTTTACCCGCAAAGGCAATGTAGGCATTGGGTTCGGCAATAATGATATCCCCCAACATACCAAAACTAGCTGTCACCCCACCGGTAGTAGGAGATGTAAGAATTGGTACATAGAATAACTTTTTATTTGATTGATAATCATATAAAGCAGAAGATATTTTAGCCATTTGCATCAAGCTCAAACTTCCTTCTTGCATGCGTGCCCCTCCGGAAGCACACACTATAATAAGAGGTAGAACTTCTTTAGTAGCGTATTCAATCAAACGGGTAATTTTCTCCCCGACTACGGATCCCATACTACCCCCCATAAACTGAAAATCCATAACCCCAATTGCTACGGTAATACCGTTTAGTTGCCCTCTGCCTGTTTGAACAGCCTCGGTTAATCCTGTCTTTCTTTGATAAGAATCGATACGATTTTTATAAGGCTCCTCCTCCGAATGAAATTCAATGGGATCCAGAGAGACCATGTCTTCATCCATAGGCTCCCAAGTGCCCGGATCGATCAAAAGTTCGATTCTATCTGAACTACTCATTTTCAAATGATATCCACATTGTTCACAAAGATGCATTTTTGATTTAAAAAATTTCTTATAATTTAATCCATAACAATTTTCGCATTGAACCCACAAATGCCGGTATTGTTGAGTTACACCCAGATTAGTAGAACTTTCTGGTATAGTTTGATCACTCGTTCTGGTATCCTCGTTTTGACTACTATTTCCACTTTTACCACAAATGGAACTAGAAATGTAATTATTACTGGAATTGTCACTACCACTTACAATGTAACTATCAATACAGATTTGGGACTGAAGATAACTGTCAATGCAACTATTAATGTGATTATTCCAAGTATACTGAGTATCATCCATGTAACGATCGTGGTCGGGATTCTTACTCTTAGATCCATTATTCAGATAACTAGAATTCCGATAAAAAGAACTTTCTAGTTCACTCCAAAAAGGATGATCATTGGCAATCTCAAAAATATGATTTTCAATATCAAAATATATAGAATAACTGTCCCC